TTGGTTCATCCCACACGTACTCGTCATGGGCATCCTGCTTTTCTATGTTTTACAGACTTGTATGTAACTATTGAGAGTCGAGATATTCTACATAATGTGAATATTCCAACAAAAAGTTTGATTTTAGTTCAAAATGATCAATATGTAGAATCAGAACAAGTGATTGCCGAGATTCGTACCGGAACGTCCACTTTTCATTTTAAAGAGAGAGTTCAAAAACATATTTATTCTGAGTCAGAAGGAGAAATGCACTGGAGTACTGATGGCTATCATGTGACCGAATATCCATATAGTAATGTTCATTTATTACCAAAAACAAGTCATTTATGGATATTAGCAGGAGGTCTATGCAGATCCAATATAGTGTCTTTTTCACTCCACAAGGATCAAGATCAAATGAATGCTAATTCTTTTTCTCTCGAAGAAAGATATATCTTTGATCTCTCACTGACTAATGATCAAGTAAGACATAAATTGTTGGATACTTTTGGTAAAAAATATAGGGAAATTTTTGACTATTCAAAACCTTATCGAATCATATCCAAGGGTCAGTGGAATCTCATAGAGCCTTCTACTTATATTCGTCAAGAGAATTCCTTGGCGAAAAAGCGAAGAAATAGATTCGTGATTCCCTTACAATATGATCAAGAACAAGAAAAGAAACTAATACCCTGTTTTGGTATTTCGATTAAAATACCTATAAATGGTATTTTACGTAGAAATAGTATTCTTGCTTATTTTGATGATCCGCGATACAGAAGAAGCAGTTCGGGAATTACTAAATATGGGATTGTCGAAGTAGATTCAATCGTAAAAAAAGAGGATTTGATTGAGTATCGAGGAGCAAAAGAATTTAGTCCGAAATACCAAATGCAAATGAAAGTAGATCGATTTTTTTTCATTCCCGAGGAAGTGCATATCTTACCCGGATCTTCGCCCATAATGGTCCGGAACAATAGTATCATTGGAGTAGATACACGACTTGCTTTAAATATAAATACAAGAAGTCGAGTAGGTGGATTAGTCCGAGTGGAGAGAAAAAAAAAAAGTATGGAACTGAAAATATTTTCTGGAGATATTCATTTTTCTGGAGAGGTGGATAAAATATCTAGGCACAGTGGCATTTTGATACCACCAGGAATGGAAAAAAAAAATTCTAAAGGATCAAAAAAATTGAAAAATTGGATCTATGTCCAACGGATTACACCTACCAAAAAAAAGTATTTTGTTTTGGTTCGGCCCGTAGTCACATATGAAATAGCTGATGGGATAAATTTAGCAACACTTTTCTCTCAGGATCTCTTGCAGGAAAAGGATAATGTCCAACTTCGAATTGTCAATTATATACTTTATGGAAATGGCAAGTCAATTCGAGGAATTTCTCACACAAGTATTCAATTAGTTCGGGCTTGCTTAGTATTGACTTGGGACCAAGAAAAAAAGAGTTCTATAGAAGAAGAGGTTTATGCTTCTTTTGTTGAAATAAGAGCAAATGATCTGCTTCGTGATTTCATCCGAATTGAGTTAGTAAAGTCCACTATTTCGTATACCGAAAAAAGGTATGATACGGCAGGCTCAGGATTTATTTCCAATAATGAATTAGATCGTACCCATAGAAATCCTTTTGATTCCAAGGCGAAGATTCAATCATTTCCCCAACATAAGGGAACTCTTGGTACGTTGTTAAATCGAAATAAGGAATGCCAATCTTTCATAATTTTGTCATCATCCAATTGTTCTCTAATTGGCCCCTTCAATACTTCGAGATATAATAATGCGACAAAAGAATCGGATCCCATGACTCCAATTAGGGATTTGTTGGGTCCTTTAGGTACTATTGTGCCTAAAATAGTAAAATTTTGTTCATCTTACTATTTAAGAACTTATAATCAAATCTTTTTAAAGAAAGATTTTTTATTTGAAAATTTTCAACAGACTTTCCAAGTGCTTCAAGTACTTCCATTTCAATACTGTTTCCTAGATGAAAATAGTAAGATTTATAATCCCAATCCATGCAGTAACATCATTTGGAATTCATTCCATTCGAATTGGTGTTTTCTCCATCACGATTCTTGTGAAGAGGTATGGACAATAATTAGCCTTGGACAATTCCTTTGTGAAAATGTATGTCTATTGAAATACGGATCACGCATAAAAAAATCTGGTCAAATTTTCATTGTTCATGTTGACTCTTTAGTTATAAGATCAGCTAAGCCCTATTTGGTCACTCCAGGAGCAACTGTACATGGCCATTATGGGGAAACCTTTTCTGAAGGAAATACATTAATTACATTTATATATGAAAAATCGAGATCTGGTGACATAACGCAAGGTCTTCCAAAAGTGGAACAAATCTTAGAAGTTCGTTCGATTGATTCAATATCGATGAACCTCGAAAGAAGAGTTGAAGGTTGGGACGAACGTATCCGAAGGATTCTTGGGATCCCCTGGGGATTCTTGATTGGAGCTGAACTAACCATAGCCCAAAGTCGTATCTCTTTGGTTAATAAGATCCAAAAGGTTTATCGATCCCAGGGGGTACAGATCCATAATAGACATATAGAGATTATTGTACGTCAAGTAACATCAAGAATTTTGGTTTCAGAAGATGGAATGTCTAATGTTTTTTTACCTGGGGAATTTATTGGATTGTTGCGAGCAGAGCGAGCAGGGCGCGTTTTGGACGAAGCGATCTTTTATCGGGCAATCTTATTGGGAATAACGAAGTCATCTCTGAATACTCAAAGTTTCATATCCGAAGCGAGTTTTCAAGAAACTGCTCGAGTTTTAGCAAAAGCTGCTCTACGAGGTCGTATTGATTGGTTGAAAGGCCTGAAAGAGAACGTTGTTTTGGGGGGGATTATACCAGTTGGTACCGGATTCAAAAAATTAGTACATCGTTCAAAGCAAGACAAAAACATTCATTTGAAAATCAAAAGGAAGAATCTATTCGAGTTGGAAATGAGAGATATTTTGTTATACCATAGAGAATTATTTTGTTTTTATTCCCCAAACACTTTCCATGAGACATCAGACCAATCATTTACGTAATGTAATTTACTAATTCCTAACAAGAGGTTCATTCTTTTTACTTTAACTCTCTGGTCCAATTATGGATTTCGTAATCAATGAAATCAAAAATAAAGAATGAAATTCATGGTTTGGGTCGTAGATCAAAGATCAATCCTGGTAGAAGGTTCCGTTGGAACAATTATTTATTTCACAAGGTAATGAATCTCTTTTCTTTGAAAAAAAAAGAAAAAGAGAAAGTGTGGGAAAATGGGAAGACAATATTGGAACATCAATTTGGAAGAAATGATGGAAGCAGGAGTTCATTTTGGTCATGGTACTAATAAATGGAATCCTAGAATGGCTCCTTACATCTCTGCAAAGCGTAAAGGTATTCATATTACAAATCTTACTATAACTGCTCGTTTTTTATCAGAAGCCTGCGATTTAGTTTTTGATGCAGCAAGTAGGGGAAAGAAATTCTTAATTGTTGGCACCAAAAAGAAAGCAGCGGATTTAGTAGCATCAGCAGCAATAAGGGCTCGATGCCATTATGTTAATAAAAAATGGCTTGGTGGTATGTTAACGAATTGGTCTACTACAGAAACAAGACTTCAGAAATTCAGGGACTTAAGAGCAGAACAAAAGATGGGGAAACTCAATCGTCTTCCCAAAGGAGATGCAGCAATGTTGAAGAGAAAGTTATCTACCTTGCAAACATATCTGGGTGGGATCAAATATATGACGGGATTGCCCGATATTGTAATTATCGTTGATCAGCAAGAAGAATATACGGTTCTTCGAGAATGTGTTATTTTGGGTATTCCGACGATTTGTTTAATCGATACAAATTGTGACCCAGATCTTGCAGATATTTCTATTCCGGCCAACGATGATGCTATAGCTTCGATTCGATTGATTCTTACCAAATTAGTATCTGCAATTTGTGAGGGCCGTTCTAGTTATATAAAAAATGGTTGAATATCTTATCATTACTCTTATCATTAAGAAGAAGAAAGAAGAAGATTAGTTTGTTTTTGGTGAACTCTCTTTGATTGTTACTATTTTGGTTTGCATCTTTTGGAGTTTGAACTATGTTTTGAATATTGAAGAATATTGAAAAGATAAAATGATTGGTATTTTTTTTATGTGATTTCTCAGTATCCGAAATATACGATTCATAACTTAAATTCATGAATGAACATAGATGAATTGAGAAAGAGATGGTTGAATCAAAATAATTACTTTTTTGAAGTTCGATTTCTGTTAGAGGACAATATGAATTTTATACCATGTTCCATTAAAACACTCAAAGGATTATACGATATATCAGGTGTAGAAGTAGGCCAACATTTATATTGGCAAATAGGAGGTTTACAAATTCATGCCCAAGTACTTATCACTTCTTGGGTTGTAATTGCTATCTTATTAGGTTCAGTCATCATAGCTGTTCGAAATCCACAAACCATTCCGACCGACGGTCAGAATTTCTTCGAATATGTCCTTGAATTTATTCAAGACTTGAGCAAAACTCAGATTGGAGAGGAGTATGGTCCTTGGGTTCCTTTTATAGGAACGATGTTCCTATTTATTTTTGTTTCTAACTGGTCAGGTGCTCTTTTACCTTGGAAAATCATAAAGTTACCTCATGGGGAGTTAGCTGCGCCCACGAATGATATAAATACTACTGTTGCTTTAGCTTTACCCACGTCAGTGGCATATTTTTATGCGGGTCTTAGCAAAAAAGGATTGGGATATTTTGGGAAATACATTCAACCAACTCCAATACTTTTACCAATTAATATTCTAGAAGATTTCACAAAACCTTTATCTCTTAGTTTTCGACTTTTCGGGAATATATTGGCTGATGAATTAGTGGTTGTTGTTCTTGTTTCTTTAGTGCCTTCAGTAGTTCCTATACCTGTCATGTTTCTTGGATTATTTACAAGCGGTATTCAAGCTCTTATTTTTGCAACTTTGGCTGCGGCTTATATAGGTGAATCCATGGAGGGTCATCATTGACTAACTTTCGAAATAGTCTTTTTTGAAGCTTATCCCAATTAAAAGGGGGTTCAATATAATCCACTAGGTTGGAGAATAAAATGCAAATAGCTACATGTATGTATATATGAAGAAAGATAGATGAAATTTGGAAGAGAAAGAAGGGTTGGGGCTCCTACTACATATATATATATGTAATGCCTATGAGTATAAATCCTTGTGTATGTTTCGAAGAATGGTTCCAGAATACGATTTAATAGAATAAAAAGTGCAGGTGATTTACGTTATGGAAGAATAAAAGTATATGTTATTTACTAGTTAGATAGTAATTACCCCTATCTCTTTTTTTTATAGTCCACTGCATTTAGATGAATTTCCATATCAGTCCTTTTTCTATTTTGTCTGTGATTGTGAATTGAATGAAAAATGAAAGAGAAAGAATAGAATAGTTTCTAAACAAGGAAACGCAATGACTAAAACCGTATACATATTACATAAGGTAGAAAGAAAAAACGGTATATCGAAGTAGTTCTGACAATTCAGTAATATTCTGAATTCCATTTGGAGCTTTTAGCTACTTCAAATAAAAAATAAGTGTAGTAAAAAGTAAATAGTAAAAGTAGAAGTAGAAAAAGAAGTAGATTAAGTACTAATTCATTGGTTGGTTGTATCATTAACCATTTCTTTTTTTGGTGCGAGGAACTTACCATGAATCCACTTATTTCTGCTGCTTCCGTTATTGCTGCTGGATTGGCTGTAGGGCTTGCTTCTATCGGACCTGGGGTCGGTCAAGGTACTGCTGCGGGCCAAGCCGTAGAAGGTATTGCGAGACAACCAGAAGCAGAGGGTAAAATACGAGGTACTTTATTGCTTAGTCTGGCTTTTATGGAAGCTTTAACAATTTATGGACTGGTCGTGGCATTAGCTCTTTTATTTGCAAATCCTTTTGTTTAATGTTGAATTTCATCGTAGAATAAAAATGTAAAAAAAAAAAAGAAGAATAAAAACATAACCATAACTAATAAATTTGAGAATTCTCAAATTCCATTAAGAATAATAAGCGGAGTGATACAAAAAGAACTCTGTTCTTTGTTAGTCCTATCTATAAGGGGAGAGCTTATGAAAAATATAATCGATTCTTTTGTTTCCGTGGAGCACTGGCCATCCGCTGGGAGTTTCGAGTTTAATACCGATATTTTAGCAACAAATCCAATAAATCTAAGCGTAGTGCTGGGTGTATTGATTTTTTTTGGAAAGGGAGTGTGTGCGAGTTGTGTATTTCAAGAATAGGTTGGATTTCACCGGCTGCACTTTCTTTATATTTATGTATTCTTTTTTATAGCAGAAATAGGAACAAAGGGTGCACAATCTCGACGAATTACTTCGGAATTGGATTTCATTCAGAGATCATATGTAAGAACCATAGCATTTCGTGACTAATTGATAAATGAACTTTGATTCTCTTCTCTATCAACCAATAATGTTGAGGTCTTTTACATGGTTAAAGATAAATTGTTTGAAGTCCAGGCACAGCATAGTATGGTACTCTTTCTACCGCTACGTTAGTAACAAAAAGGTTTAAAGATGATAAAAAAGGAATAATTGGGAATTTATCCGATGTAGAACACTCATATGGATAAAATTATTTGAACCATTAACTAGAAAGATGGGTATCTCCCCCCCCCTTTTTTTTATCCACTGCCGAATCGACGACCTATGTATTCTATTTGTATAAAAAAGAGAATTTTTTGGATAAAAAAAATCGAAATCTCATTCTAATAATAATGAAGTAATGAAGTTCAAAATTCTATTCAATTATATATTATCTATTAGAATTTTGATCTAATTTATCATAGCATATAAAGAAGAAAGAATAGAATTCTTTTTTCTTTAAAATCTTTTTTTCTTTTTGGAAATAAGTTGTAAATAAAGAACAAATAAAGAAACAACTTTGCTGACAATTTTTTATTTTTTGTCTGGTCTGAAGAGTCCTCCTAAGATTCTGATGTTAGATCAGTTTCGATATACGAACAGAAAAGAGAGGATAGGCTCATTCCGTTCAAAGATATGGGGAATGCCCATCAATCAAAGAAAAGATAAAAGAAACAATTGAGCGTGAGAGCCAAATGAATCGAAAGATTCATGTTTGGTTCGGGAAGAGATATGATAGTTGTGAAATGAATGGAAAGATAATCTACTTTCATTAAATGATTTATTAGATAAGCGAAAACAGAGGATCTTGAGTACTATTCGAAATTCAGAAGAATTACGTAAAAGAGCCATTGAACAGCTCGAAAGAGCTCGGGTTAGATTACGGAAAGTGGAAATCGAAGCAGATGAGTATCGAACGAATGGATACTCCGAGATAGAACGAGAAAAAGTAAATTTGATTAATGCTACTTGCAATAGTTTGGAACGATTAGAAAATTACAAAAATGAAACTCTTTTTTTTGAAAAACAAAGAGCAATTAATCAGGTCCGACAACAAGT